ACTTATATCTGGTAAAATAAAAGCAATTCATAAATTTAGATTTCGTAAAAGAATAAACAATGCAATTCGTAAATCTCGTGGAAGAAAAAATAATGCAACTTCTAAATCTCGTGGAAGAATGGAGATTGGAAATTCTCAATCTAAAATGAGCCAAAGCCTTGTTCTAAATCGAATTTATGAGACCCTTATTCCAGGTTTCCTTTACGATTCCCCAAACTATGGACAGGGACTGTTAGCGATACTAAAAAGAAAAACACAAAAACTAAGAGCCGAAAAAAAATTCTATTCTAATCCTTTGGAAAAATTGTTTTCTAATCCTGTGAAAAAAGGGTGGGAAAGAATTGATCGGAAACAGCTAAAAAACAAAAGGATAGATACTATAAAAAAATATTCTAAGGGAAAACGGCTTTTTCACCGAGAAATCTTTCACACAGTCCCTCGTTGGATATACAAAATAATCGGCGAAGTAGGCCAAGATGCGCAAATACACAGTAATGACTTTCGGGAAGAGTATGAGGTTAAATCAGGAAAATTTAGACATGTTCTTTTTTTTAGTCCTCCGGTTAAGAGGCTAAAAGAGATTACCAAAGATACTCAAGACGAGAAGACGGAGACTAATACTCAAGACAAGAAGACGGAGACTAATACTCAAGACAAGAAGACGGAGACTAATACTCAAGACAAGAAGACGGAGACTAATACTCAAGACAAGAAGCCGGATCCTCAGGAGATTGAGATTCTTGATACACTGAATAATCATGACCGTGAGAAAGAGGACATTTATAAATACCAATATACGACTGAAGGAAAGTTTCAGCACGGGGTAATCAGAGGTTCTCTGCGCGCCCAAAGGCGTAAAAAGGTTATTCTAAGAAAGATTGAAAGCCGGCCGCGTTCCCCTCTTTTTTTCCGCTTCGTAAAAAGTAGATGGTCTATTTATTTCGGGTTCATGAACCCGAAGGTCCTTGTTTTGAAAATCAAAAATTTGATGCATAGGTTGGGGTTTGGAAGCAAAAGAATCAAAAATTTGATGCATAGGTTGATGTTTGTAAGCAAAAGAATCAAAAATTTGATGCATGCGTTGGTGTTTGTAAGCAAAAGAATCAAAAATTTGATGCATAAGTCGGTGTTTCTAAGCAAAAGAAGCAAAAAATTGATGCATAGGTTGGGGTTTAGAAGCAAAAAAAGGGGGGCCCTTTTCACTCTTAACGAACGTAACAAGGAAAAAACAAAAACAGACGAAAAAGACGAAAAAGAAAGGAAAGCCGGGAAAGAAAGGAAAGAAAGGAAAGCCAGGAAAGCCGGGAAAGCCAGGAAAGCCAGGAAAGAAAGGAAAGACGAAAAAGAAAGGAAAGCCAGGAAAGAAAGGAAAGAAAGGAAAGCCGGGAAAGCCAGGAAAGCCGGGAAAGAAAGGAAAGCCGGGAAAGAAAGGAAAGCCGGGAAAGAAAGGAAAGAAAGGAAAGAAAGGAAAGAAACGAAACCAAGCGCCCACTTCACAATCCAACTCCGCCACACCAAACCCGGAGAAACAGAGACAGAAGAAAATAGCTTCGAAAAATATTTGGTACAGTGGCAGGCAGCGGAAGACTGGGAGGATCTGATAGAGTATGGGCTTGGAGTAAGAGCTTGTCTAGTACTTTTTAACTCAGTTTTTAGAAAATATATTGCATTGCCTTTAGCGATAATAGCTAAAACTATTGGCCGTTTCTTATTATTGCAACCGAGCGAGTGGTCTGAGGATTTTGAGGACTGGAAGAAAGAGATTCATGCTATATGCACCTACGACGGTGGTACTCTATCCGGCAGAGAATTTCCGGAGAATTGGTACGAAGAAGGTCTTCAGGTCAAAATTACATCTCCTTTTTATTTGAAACCTTGGCGCACAGAGGCTGATAGAAACGTGGAAAATCTCGAGTCTGTTTTTATAAGGGCTTGCTGGGGACTATCTGAATATCCTATGGGTGATTTCCTATACGACCCTTCCTTTGATCTTTTTTGGATGCCCATTTTAAAAGACCTGAATGATATACGTGAAAAATTATTAAGAAAAAAAAAAATGAAAAAGACCGATTTTGTAGTTATAAGAAAATTTATCAATAAGTTCAAGAAAACAATCAAAGAAAAAATTGTTCGAGTTCAAAAAGGCTCAAAAGCAAGCATAAAATGGCTTATCAAAACGGTTCTAGTTCTAAAAAGAAAAATAGAAGAACTTTTCAAAAAAATAAAAGAAACTATAAAAGAAAATAGAATATTGAGAGGAGTATATGAATCGAGTGAAACTAAAAAAGAAAAAGATTCTATAATCAGCAATGAGATAATTCATGAATCATTTAATCAAATTCAATCTACAGAATTGACAGATGAAGAAAAACTAAAAAATGTGATTAATAGAATAAGCACAATCAATAATCAATTAGAAATAATTAAAAAAGAAAACAAAAATGTAGAAGCACCAAAAAATATTTGGACAATTGTAAAAAGAAGAAATGTTCGATTAATAAGAAAATTGCATTATTTTCTAAAATTGTTCATTGAAAAAATATACGCAATATACCTAGATATCTTTCTATGGATCATTAATATTTGTAGAATCAATTTAATCAATTTAATCAATTTCACAAAAAAAAATTTTGATAAAGACATTTACAATACTGAAACAAATGAAAAAAGAATTCCCTTTAGGAGGGCGTCACCTTCTTGTCTTAAAATTTTTTCTTCCTTACCAGATTTATCTTCCCTGTCACAAGCATATGTATTTTACAAATTATCACAAACCCAAGTTAGTGATAAGTTAAGATCTGTTCTTCAATATCGCGGAACATCTTTTTTTGTTAAGACTGCAATAAAGGATTCTTTTGAAAGACAAGGAATATTTCATTCCGAATTAAAGCATAAGAAACTTCGAAATTTTGGAACGAATCCATGGAAAAACTGGTTAAGAGGTCATTATCAATACAATTTATCTCAGATTAGATGGTCTCTATTAATCCCACAAAAATGGCGAACTGCAATCAACCAACGCCATACGCCTCAAAATAAAGATTTTCATAAAGGAGATTCATATGAAAAAGACCAATTACTTCATTACAAAAAACAAAACGATTCTGAAGTATATTCATTATATATTCAAAAAAATAAGTTCGAAAAAAACTATAGATATGATCTTTTAGCATATCAATTCGTTTGTCCTGAAACTAAGAAGGACTCCTATATTTATAAATTGCCATTACAAGTAAATAAGAAACAAGAGATCTCTTATAATTACACCACACAGAAAGACAAATTATTTTCTATACCAGAGGAGATGTTTTTCAAACATTATCTAGACAATAATTATAATTATCTCACGAGCCGTGTAAATAGAAAATCTTTAGATTTTGATTGTAAGATTCTCAAAGTTGAGGCTGAGGCCTGGATGAAGATCTATTCTAACCATAATACAAATACGAAGGTTGGGACTAATAATTCTCAAATAATTGAGAATAGAGGTCTTATTTCTGATATTCTTTCTTTGGATCCAGAAATCCAAGAGCTCAATCACAAAAAACACAAAAAAAGCTTTTTTGATTGGATGGGAATGAATGAAGAACTCTTCACTAAAGTCACTGAGAAAGATTGGTTAGTCACTGAGAAAGATTGGTTCGCCCGAGAAGTTATACTACCTCTGCAGACATATAAAATGAACCCGTGGATTAGACCAATCAAATTACTTCTTTCAAATTTCAAAGGAAAAGAAATTGTTAGGAAAGAAGAAGAACTTGTTAGTAAAGCAAAAGAAAATGTTAATAAAGCAAAAGAAAATGTTAGGAAAGGAAAAGAAAATGTTAGGAAAGCAAACGAAATTTGTAGGGAAGAAAAAGAACTTGTTAGGAAGGGAAAAGACATTGTTAAAGAAAATGTTAGGACAGGAAAAGAAAATATTAGTCAAGACGAAGAAAATGTTAGGACAGGAAAAGAAAATGTTAGTAAAAACATCGAAGAAATTATTACAGAACATTATGAAAAACGGTTCATGAAAAAAGAAAAACAATACCAGAGTCTCCCGAAGAATAAAGGCCATTTCTTTCACCTTCAGCGCCGGTATGCGAATTACGAACTGGCATTTTCGAAGTCTTCGAAGCTGAAGAAACCTCTTCAGTTCTATTCTCTGTGGAAAAACATCAAAATTGTGGAAAGAAAAAAAACACTGGGTTTGCTCTATTGTGCAATCGGCAATCTGACGCCGGTGAACCTAGTAACCTCGTATTATCCGAATGTGTCTTCTCGCGACTGGCTGTTCTGGGGGGTATTTCGTTTCAAACCCCACTTCAACCTGTTTATAACAAATCAGGAACAATTTATTATGTATCAAGCCATAGGTATTTCATTGGTTCATAAGAGTAAGCAACAAACTAATCAAAGAGACGGAAACCAAAAATCTGTTGATAAGGATAATTTTGATTTGCTTGTTCCTGAAATGATTTTATCGTCTAGACGTCGTAGAGAATTGAGAATTCTTAATTCTTTAAATTTCGATTTTAGGAAAGGTGTGGATAGAAATCCAGTATTTTGCAAGGAGAACAACATTAAAAGCTGGGGTCAATTTTTGGATGAAAGTAAACACCTTGATAGAGATCAAAATGAATTAATTAAACTAAAGCTCTTTCTTTGGCCTAATTATCGATTAGAAGATTTAGCTTGTATGAATCGCTATTGGTTTGATACCAATAATGGCAGCCGTTTCAGTATGTTAAGGATATATATGTATCCACGATTAAAAATTCGGTCATGGTACATTTTTCCTATATAGTCTGTACCATATATGTTATATGCAAGCAACCAGATGCACATATGCCCTGTCTTACATCATAGGATACTGCGATACTAAGTGAATGACATATTAATTAGATCTAGAAAGAAATCAACAGAATCTTCGTACTAAAAAACTATTCGCTTTTGTGAGTGTAAAAATGTACCAGCCTTTTGAATCACTATTCAAATCAAATTCAAAATTGCTTAAT